TCGATTCTTCCTTAAACTTTGATTGGAATATGGAATAGATTTACAATAACTCTTAAATTTTTCATATATATATATTATAATGGATTCGGGCCGCGATTAATCAATCGTTTACTATGTCAGTATGTATATATACGTATATGGGGCGGGCATCCTCTCCGTAATTTTGATAGAAGGATTCCGGCTACCAGCGCAACGTAATCAACTTCATTCGTTAGAACAGCTTCCATTGAGTCTCTGCACCTATCTTTTTTTATTGTAGTTTTATATTATAAAAACTATAAATTAAACCCTTTTTCTCAAAATAAAGATTTGGCTCAGGATTGCCCATTTTTAATTCCGGGGTTTCTCTGAATTTGGAAGTTATCACTTAGCAGGTTTCCATACCAAGGCTCAATTTAATCAAGTCCGTAGCGTCTACCGATTTCGCCATATCCCCTTTTGCGACAGGATCCAGTTGTAATTCCATTCAATTCTTTTATTTATTTTATTTATCTTGGAATCAAATCATTGCGTTGAATTTATTAGATAATGATTCTTATATCTAAAAGTGTATGCCACTATTTTTTTTTTGCCATTCTCTATCATTTCCATTGTATTGAATGAACCCTATTTGTTCCAATCGGACATGATTCTATCATTGATGTGCCTCCAATTCAATATGAATAGATATATCCCACCTCTATAATCTCTCCTCCCTTCATTTTGACTTTAAAAGCGCAATTTGTAATACTGGAAGGATCGATACTCATTACTTATTTTTTTTTTTCGCCCTATCTTCTCTGAATGACAACAAAGAAATGTCTTAATTATAATTTTAATTGTATCTTTATAATAATAATATCTTTAAATTCTTATCTTAGAATGGATTCACTATCATTATATTATATAATATAATAAATTATATAATTTATTAGAGATAATTAATAATTACTTAGCATAATTTGGTATAACTGTTCTAAGAAATAATTTAGACTTTTCTAAAATATAATATCAAATTCAATTTGATATTATATTCTTAATCAAGTAATAATTATGGAAATATTATGTATTTTTAAGTATTATTATTAAGTAATTTTTAATACTATGAATTAAAATTTTAAAAATAATAAATATTAATTAAAATAAATTAATAGCTAATATATTAAATCTGGTAGTTTCCGGACTCCCTATTCACTATTTCTATTTCTGCTATGTGAGCCCGCTTAGCTCAGAGGTTAGAGCATCGCATTTGTAATGCGATGGTCATCGGTTCGATTCCGATAGCCGGCTTTTATCTATCTATTTTTTCATGATTGATAATATCTTCTCCCCCCTTTCTTCAAATATCGGTCGCTGATCTATTATGTCGTGTTAACTTGCAACTATGAATAAAAAATAGATTGGAATGGAGCAATTAGATCTATACAGAACAAATCATAAAACAGAGACTTAACTTCCTTACTATCATATACAAAAAATATAGATATTGATACAATGTATTTCATTCTATTTTCATTCTACTTTAGTATTGTATACTTCAGTAGATTTAGCCTTGCTTTGTTTATCCTTTAGTTCAGTCTTAATTTAGATTTTTCTTTAAATTTTTCAATAAAAAAAAGGAGTTTTATGTCTCGTTACCGAGGGCCTCGTTTCAAAAAAATACGCCGTCTGGGGGCTTTACCAGGATTAACTAGTAAAAGGCCTAGATCTGGAAGTGATCTTAAAAACCAATTGCGTTCTGGGAAAAAATCGCAATATCGTATTCGTCTAGAAGAAAAACAGAAATTGCGTTTTCATTATGGTCTGACAGAACGACAATTACTTAGATATGTGCATATCGCTGGAAAAGTCAAAGGGTCAACAGGTCAGGTTTTACTACAGCTACTTGAGATGCGTTTGGATAACATCCTTTTTCGATTAGGTATGGCTTCAACCATTCCTGGAGCCAGACAATTAGTTAACCATAGACATATTTTAGTTAATGGTCGTCTAGTAGATATACCAAGTTATCGTTGCAAACCCCGAGATATTATTACTACGAAGGATAAACAAAGATCGAAATCTCTGATTCAAAATTATATTGCTTCGTCGCTCCGGGAGGAATTGCCAAAACATTTGACTATTGACTTATTCCAATATGAAGGATTAGTAAATCAAATAATAGATAGTAAGTGGATTGGTTTGAAAATAAATGAGTTGTTAGTCGTAGAATATTATTCCCGTCAGACTTGAACCTAACGTTGGTGACTCGATAGAAACGGAAAGAGAGGGATTCGAACCCTCGGTAAACAAAAGCCTACATAGCAGTTCCAATGCTACGCCTTGAACCACTCGGCCATCTCTCCTACAGAATCATAATCTTATTATTGACCAGAAACCGAGTGAAGTGAATAGCGAGTCATTCATATTATTTATTCCAGTACGGGTAGGACCCATTACTGGTTACATAGGAATAAAAGATTCCTTTCAAATTTCATATTTCTCAACACCAATTTACTTAATATATTTTTATATTTTAATTGTATAACGCATACGCATTATGCAAACAAAAGAGTATGGTTACTCTCCTCTATTTTATCATGGAATTATAATTCAATTCTTTATTTTTCCTCTTTTGATTATAACCAAATCAAAACTTTTCGAGTTACCAGAATCTATAGTAAAATAAAGTCCTTGGTTAGTCAACTTAGAGAAAATCGTAATAGTTCCGTTTATCAGTATACTACTTAATTTGTAGGAAATCCAATCTCATTCAAATATTTCATATCTCATCTCATCCCCCCTTGGGCACAATTTGAGCGGAATATCCACATCTTTTTTTAGAATTAGTCTATGTTTTATGATATTTCGTACTACTGTACAATTCGGATAATTTTCCTTTGGGAAAAGTGAGAAGAATTATAGAATGGATTGTTAATTATGCCTAGATCCCGGATAAATGGAAATTTTATTGATAAGACTTCTTCAATTGTAGCCAATATCTTATTACGAATAATTCCGACAACTTCAGGGGAAAAAAAGGCATTTACCTATTACAGAGATGGTGCGATTTGATTTTTTTCTTGCTTTTTTAGACCTTAATCTGAGAGAGAAGCGTGGTTCGGGATAGAAAGAAACAAATTGGTTTTAAACCAACGCTTGGTGAAGGTGAAGTTTAAAGATAGAACAATTCCTTCTGTCGTGTATCCTCGATTGATACGGCTTCAGATGCTTTAATTATCGATTTTAGTATTGAGCGAAAGGTTACACCTATAGGTTCTGGATTGCGGGTCAATACTACGCCACTAGTACCAATGGGCGGCATAGAGGAAGAAGCACTACTCTACGGAATCAACAACACGAAAACTTTGTTATATTATAAATTACCCCTTCTCGGTATTGGGACTAATAAGAATGAATGGTTGGGACAACAAACATCCATCTCGTTTGTACTTTGGATACCCATATAACCATCAAAGATTGTTGAAGTGACTGATTCCTGGAAATAGAAGGCGTTGTGAACAAAGAAATTGTTGGAGTGACTATTTCCATCTAGCACTAATACAATTGGTGTTAAGAAAAGACCTCTTTCGGGAAGGCTGGCTAGAAATTTCTTGTAAAAATACTAGCCCCCATCAGTTCATAATGAGAATAGTGAAATCTTGATTCCAGAGATTATGTCCCTTAGTACTATGCACAGAGGGGAGGAGCCGTATGAGATAAAAATCTCATGTACGGTTCTGGAACGGAGATTCTTTGAATAGCAATGAACGGCCGTAACGGATGTCGGCTCAATCCGAAGGAAATTATGCGGAAGCTTTACAGAATTATTATGAAGCTACGCGACCAGAAATTGATCCCTATGATCGAAGTTATATACTCTATAATATAGGCCTTATACACACAAGCAACGGAGAGCATACGAAGGCTTTGAAATATTATTTCCGGGCACTAGAACGAAACCCATTCTTACCACAAGCTTTTAATAATATGGCCGTGATCTGTCATTACGTGCGACTATCTCCATTATAGAAAAAAGATAAAGGCTAGTAAATACTATAGTAAATACTAGAATAAAATAGGCTTTCTACATATGTATCGTCCAAAGCAACGATTTTTATCAGCTGTAGCAAGGAAAAATACTTCAAATATAAATAAATAAGTACGCCTATATACTCTATGGATAAAGGATCGAATTGATAGAGAAAGCACCGTAAAGATCAATTAGCAAATTATTAGGTCGATACAGTTAAGAACTGCTTACTTATGTCATAATATGAGATATAAAGTTAGGAATCTACTTATGTAATAGAGTTGATCTACTAAGGTATTGAGCAGCGGTGTAGCATCATATCCCAAAGATAGTAAGTTCTTTTTTCTTACGGAGGAAAGTCTTTTTCAAAAATTCTATATGAATTTCATATATGAGATGAAACCGAGATAGTTACCTTTCAGAAAATCCTTAACGATATAGGGGGAGTTAATTCTTATGAAGGTAGGAGAAAAGATAAAACTGATTATTGATCAAAATTAGAGTTTGAAACTTATGTAATTAACTTAACTTCGTCTGGTTAACCCAAGAAAACTGGGATAGGTTTATGAAAAACCTAAATTCAGTTAGCATAGGGTAGATTAATAAAGATGGGACACAAAAAGAGTCGATTGCTGAGCCGTATGAGGCAGGAAACTCTCAAGTACGGTTCTAAGGGAAGGAATTTAACCACCTATTCCGACCGGGGAGAACAGGCCATTCTACAGGGTGATTCTGAAATTGCGGAGGCTTGGTTCGATCAAGCTGCTGAGTATTGGAAACAAGCTATAGCGCTTACTCCAGGTAATTATATTGAAGCACATAATTGGTTGAAGATCACGAGGCGTTTCGAATTCGAATAAAAGCACTCTCTTTATTAATTTTTTAATTTATTAAAATGGTGATTGGATCCATCAATCAACTAAAATAGATAGTTACTATGAGAAGATCCAATCAAGAATTTAATTATATCTCTTCCTCCTAAAAAATTCTATTTTGTATAGTATCCCAT